AAGAACATTTTCGACGCAAGTTCGAATTTGCGACAAGTACAAATGGAAATGAATTGATAAAACATTCCTGGAAAAAAATTCTATCACTTCCATTTATGGAGTCTTGTATAGAATATCAAAATGGATCCAATTTCTACCTATTATTATGATATTACGATCAGATTGGGTGCCAAAAAAATAAATGGATTCAGGATGAAATCTTTATGAATGAGATAAAGACAGAATAATCAGGAGCAGTATAGAATTTCCTTTTTTTAGCACACTTTAATGTTCAAAAAAGAATTCGCGGATTCTTAGTGGTAGTAGAATTTATAGATAGAATACGATTGAATTGCATACATAATAGTAATAGGAGTAGTATTTATTAAGTACATGCCGATATACCTATCCGCATATCGCGTCTTTTATCGTAATTTTACTTGTGGCAATAGAAGTCAGGTCACACTATATCATAATTCCTATTTTCTATTCAAAATATTCAATGAAAAATTGAAGCACGATAATTCTCTATAGGGATATGTACATAAGAGAAAGACCCAATTCGGTATCTGTGTAAAAATTTCTGTTCTGGGGTTTACATATACACATATATTTTGTTATAATTGAAATTGAAAAGGATTGATTATTGAAAATAATTGATACTGATTAGTCGTAAATCAATTTTGCCCTGAATTTTTCGGTCTGTGACCGGAAATCCATTTTTTCTCTTTTCAATAGAAGGAGAAGGGAAGTTTTTAAGCAGTGTGTCTTTTGAGATACAATCAATCGAAGAGAATAATATAAACTGGATCCAATAAAAAATAGGGATTAATTTTTTAAAAGGGATAAGTACAATGGGATTCAAGATCAAAAAAAATTAGTAATAGAATATGGGTGGATAAAAATATTATCCATTTTGGATCAGATTTGGCGGCATGGCCAAGTGGTAAGGCGGGGGACTGCAAATCCTTTATCCCCAGTTCAAATCCGGGTGTCGCCTGATCAACAAAAGACTTGAAATTTCTTATTCTGCTGATCTAACTCGACAAATTCTTGCCCCGCAAGAAGCAGAGGCAAACGACTAGGCCTGTCGATACTTGATTTTGAGAATCCATAATTCTATAAAAAAGAACTGTAAATTTTTTTTTCTCAAAATCTGGGTACCGGTCCAAACCGGTACCAATAGGGATGAAGTAACCCTTACTTATTAATGATTGATTCGGACATTTATTTGATTTATGAACTCAATTGAATCAAATAAATAGTGAGAGTCAATTCTGGGATTCAGAACTACGAAAGTAAGAGGTCGGAAATCTTAGTATCCAAAGGTTCCTAAAGGACACTCCATTTTTGCTCCTAGGATTGAAGAAGAGATTATACGAAAGACTATCAAGACTTCCTAATTATCTTACACTACCTATACTAAATACTAAAATAGTGTCTACTGACTCTGTCTGGAATTAGATTGAATAGAATAGGCTGATGGGAAATCAATTTAGAAGTTGTGGAAAGGACTGAAGATACTTTGTATCCAGACTCACGAGAGGCTTTGAGTACTCAAACATTCAATTAACATGGTTGGGCGGCTCTTATTTATAGAGTAAAAAGAAAAGTTGAAAAATAAAAAAAAAATTCTTTGCCCGTGTAGGGGATTTCAAAAAAAAAATGTATGTAATAATGGTGGTGGTGTCTTCCCATTCCATTCTTTCACAGAAAGAAAGACGTAAGCCTTAGATCAAATAAAATAGAGGTATCTGATAGATAGTTATCTATCTTGATGGTATATTTTGACGTCTTTTGCTTATGAAAGAAAGGTAACAAACAATAGGTCTTACTATTTCTACATGTTCCATTAGGAGCATTCCTTTGCTATTTACAAATAAAAGGTGTGTGTATCGTATTTGTGCTTAATGCTTCCCGATTCTACCAGAAATTTTATAATATAGGAACTTGTTATGAGTAGATTCATTGGATTAGTTCATCAATAGCCTTAAGTCAGAATCCTATTTTCTTTTGACTCTCCACCATTGATTCCACTATGATTATTGATCAATAATCAATAATGAAATAATTCCTTCATAGAGATAGGAGACATAATTCACATGGATATAGTAAGTCTCACTTGGGCTGCTTTAATGGTAGTCTTTACATTTTCTCTCTCACTCGTAGTATGGGGAAGAAGTGGACTATAGGGGAACTACTAATTGAATAATCGATTGAGTGATCTTGAATAATCGATTGAGTGATCGAATTGTATTAATCGTTTAATTGATCGTTTTGCGAAACTAAAAAAAAAAAAAAAGAAATAGAATTAGATTGCTATTTCGATGTATATGTATTAGATGTACATCTAATCTAATATATGTACATCTAATACATGTACATATTGTACATTGATCTATATCTATATAAAACCATATCCATATACAACTTTATATGATAAAATTTATATGATCATACTATTTATATGATAATGTATTTATATGATAAAAATATAGTATACAATACTATCTAGTGTGGTAGAAAGAACTATATTATATATAGTTCTTTCTACCACACTATCTCAGATACTTATGATTCCAGCCATTTCATTTAAAACTTGGAGTTTTAATCCCTTTCTTTCATTTCTTATCAATGATTGATAAGAACTAATAATCCAAGTTTCAGTTAAATTAATCATTTTGACTGACTGTTTTTACGTAGATGATAAGTAAAAAAGCAGTAGGAACTAGAATGAACAGTGCAGTAGCAATAAATGCGAGAATATTGACTTCCATAATCTCATTGTTTTTTTTACTTCGCAATAACTCGGGATCTAATCCCATAGAGATAAGAAATTTGACTCCTGTCAATTCAATGGGATGAATTGAATTCTGATGATACTGAATCGGATCAATATTATGAATAACAATATCTGATCTATCAAATCGATTCATCGTCGAGAATTGAATAGTATAACATAGGAAAATCTTTTATTTTATCCATACTAAATCCGAAATGGGATTCTTTATCGGATCAGGAATTCAATGGAATTTTTCATCCTTTTTTCCACTTTTTTTCTTTTCCATAACTTACTGTCTTCCTTATACAATTCTCTTTCCTTATACTTATACATACAATTATGAGATATTATATGACCCGTATTCTATGGGTCACACAGATCCAAACAGTAGAAGTGAGATGGAAAAAAGGACGGGTGTTAAGTGGAAAAGATCTAATATTCCAACAAATTTACTAAAAAGGGGCGTTGCTTGGTCTTTTATTTTATTAGTATCTCTTCTTCTTTCTTGGATTGAGACTAGAACGCATACATCAAAAATTCAATGTGCAATTTGCATGAGAATAGATAGATTGTTTCCAATTAGTCATTGAGGATACACAAACAAAGTCGAGGCTAGAAAGGGTATGGTTTAACCTGAGAGGTATTCTGTCGAGGTAATTATGTTAAGTTCATTGTGTATCGTACAATAAACGAATACAATTTGTGTATGTACTCCCGGTAAAAATAGGGGAACTCTATTCCATTTCATTGTTCAAGAGCAGTTGAAAAAGAAAGTAAGACGAGACAAGTATGGTATCTCTTAAAATACTGAATATAGTAATGCCACCGATTGTACCAACTTACATATGTCTCCCCTTATCAATCGGTATTAGTGAAAGAAATGGAAATTCCCGTACTTGTCTGATGATAAATGCGACACGAAAAACAAAAAAAATAAGGATCCCCCGCTGGGGGATTAGATCTTGCTACCTGTCCCCCCTTTCACAGAAAATGGAGAGATGAATTTATCAATTCATCGGATCCTAGTTCGGGACTGACGGGGCTCGAACCCGCAGCTTCCGCCTTGACAGGGCGGTGCTCTGACCGATTGAACTACAATCCCAGCAAGGTGTATGGGATACATATTCTTACTAGTTTGATGAGAACATTCTATTCCTTGTGTTGTAACAGAAACACGAATGATATACTGAATATCCACATAGATATGGAATATAGTGAGAGCGACACGGATTACTAGTAACGAGTGGTTATTTTATTGCCAAAAAAATGGATAATCAATTTCTCAATGAGAAAAAAGAACTATTTTTATGATACTTAATCTTAATTAAGTATCATGAATCTAGATAGTTAGAAAAATCAGAACGAATGAGAAAAACATAGATAGAGAAAAAATTGACTCTTTCTCTTCATTTCTACGGATCAGGCATTTCTGTTTCTGGGGAACAAATTGGTTATTTCATATTCATGGAGCAACGAATTATTGGGCCGAGCTGGATTTGAACCAGCGTAGACATATCGTCAACGAATTTACAGTCCGTCCCCATTAACCGCTCGGGCATCGACCCAGGAAGAATTAATTCTAGATTTATTGATAATCTACGATCAACTTCCTCTCTACCCCCAGGGGAAATCGAATCCCCGCTGCCTCCTTGAAAGAGAGATGTCCTGAACCACTAGACGATAGGGGCATATCCACCCGACCATCATCATACTATGATAATCATCGTCATAGTATGATAATAGTATGAACAGTTTTTTGGAATTGTCAATAGAATCTAATGGTATGACCAGATCCGAAAAGTCTTTCCTACTTTTATGTTAGGATTTCATAGAATTTTATTTTTATTTGATGGTTCTTGTATGAACCCCTATGCATATAGGTATATATGTATATATGTATATATGTACATATAGTGCATATATATACATATATGCATTAGACTCATAATGGCAAATTCATGAATTGAATAAAACAGGCCCTTTTAACTCAGCGGTAGAGTAACGCCATGGTAAGGCGTAAGTCATCGGTTCAAATCCGATAAAGGGCTTTTCCACTAAACTCAAGATTTAGTCTTCGTTTTTCAGCGGAAAACAGAGATATTTTTTTTTCTAAAAAAGGAAAAAGGTAACCACCTTTATAATGAGTTTTTATTATTATGAGTTATAGTTAGAAAGTTGAACATTTATTCATTATCATAATAACTAATTGCACTTATTAGGAGTAGTCTACCCTGTAGTG